AAACGGTTCAAGTAATTAAATATTATTTAATGGATGAACATGGAAAAATTTATAATCCCGACCTCTCCAGTAATATTTTTTTGAATCCATTCCATTTGAATTGGTATTTTCTCGATCATAATTGTTGTGAAAAGACATCTACAATAATGAGTCTTGGGCAGTTGATTTGTGAAAATGTATGTATAGCCAAAAACAGACCCCGCCTAAAATCGGGTCAAGTTATACTTGTTCAAGTTGACTCTATAGTAATACGATCCGCTAAGCCTTTTTTGGCCACCCCGGGAGCAACTGTTCATGGCCATTATGGGGAAATCCTTTACGAAGGAGAAACTTTAGTTACATTTTTTTATGAAAAATCGAGATCTGGTGATATAACGCAGGGTCTTCCAAAAGTGGAACAGGTATTAGAAGTGCGTTCGATCGATTCAATATCGATGAATCTAGAAAAAAGGATTGAGGTTTGGAACGAATGTATAACAAGAATTCTTGGAATTCCCTGGGGATTTTTGATTGGTGCTGAACTAACTATAGTGCAAAGCCGTATCTCTTTGGTTAATAAGATACAAAAAGTTTATCGATCCCAGGGGGTGCAGATTCATAATAGGCATATAGAAATTATTGTACGTCAAATAACATCAAAGGTTTTGGTTTCAGAAGATGGAATGTCTAATGTTTTTTCACCCGGAGAACTAATTGGATTGTTACGAGCGGAACGAATGGGGCGCGCTTTAGAAGAAGCGATCTGTTACCGAGCCATCTTATTGGGAATAACAAGAGCATCGCTCAATACTCAAAGTTTCATATCTGAGGCAAGTTTTCAAGAAACTGCTCGGGTTTTAGCAAGGGCGGCTCTCCGGGGCCGTATTGATTGGTTGAAGGGTCTGAAAGAGAACGTTGTTTTGGGGGGGATGATACCTGTTGGTACCGGATTCAAAGGATTAGTATACCCTTCAACTTCAAAACAACATAACAACATTCCTTTGGAAACAAAAAAAAAGAATCTATTCGGGGGGGAAATGCGAGATATTTTGTTCCACCACAGAAAATTATTGGATTCGTCCCTTATCAAAGAATTTCCATGATACACTAAAAGAATCATTTATAGGATTTAATGACTCCTAAGAGCGGATTCATCCTTTTCACTATCTTTATTATTATTATTTGGTAATCAAAAAAATGAAAAGATAATAATGAATAAAAAGTTTTGGTTGTCTATCTACGGTAGAAGAGAAAGTTCCGTCGGAACAATTATTTATTTCAGTTTCAGGGTTCCCTCTTTTTTTTTCAAAAAAAGAAAGAGGGTGTGGGGAGAAATGACAAGAAGATATTGGAACATCCGTTTGGAAGAGATGATGGAGGCAGGAGTTCATTTTGGCCATGGTACTAGGAAATGGAATCCAAAAATGGCACCTTATATTTCTGCAAAGCGTAAAGGTATTCATATTATAAATCTTACTAAAACTGCCCGTTTTTTATCAGAAGCTTGTGATTTGATTTTTGATGCGGCAAGTAGGGGAAAACAATTCTTAATTGTTGGTACCAAAAATAAAGCAGCTGATTCAGTAGCGTGGGCTGCAATAAGGGCCCGGTGTCATTATGTTAATAAAAAATGGCTTGGCGGTATGTTAACGAATTGGTCCACTACTGAAACCAGGCTTTATAAGTTCCGGGACTTAAGAATGGAACAAAAAATGGGGAAATTCAACCGTCTTCCGAAAAGAGATGAAGCTATGCTGAAAAGACAATTATCTCGCTTGCAAACATATCTGGGCGGAATTAAATATATGACAGGGTTACCCGATATTGTAATCATCGTCGATCAGCACGAAGAATATACGGCCTTGCGAGAGTGTATCACTTTGGGAATTCCAACAATTTGTTTAATCGATACAAATTGTGACCCCGATATCGCAGATATTTCGATTCCAGCAAATGATGACGCTATATCTTCAATCCGATTAATTCTTAACAAATTAGTATTCGCAATTTGTGAAGGGCGTTCTAGCTATATAAGAAATCCTTGATTAATAATAAGATAAATAACTTACTTCGGAAGTCCCATAGATTTCGGGAATAGCTTACTCTTTTTTCTTAATTCTAAAAAAGAAATAAAAAGAACTGGGGATATTATGTAATTAGTTAGTATTCAAAATATCCGATTCAAGTAGGCAGGTGGTTGAATCAAAAAATTTTTATTTAAAGTTTGATTTTTTTAGAGGGCAATATGAACGTTCTATCATGTTCCATCAACACACTAAAGGGGTTATACGATATATCCGGTGTGGAAGTAGGCCAACATTTCTATTGGCAAATAGGGAGTTTCCAGGTCCACGGTCAAGTACTTATTACTTCTTGGGTTGTAATTGCTATCTTATTAGGTTCAGCCGCTATAGCTGTTCGTAACCCGCAAACTATTCCGACTGGCGGGCAGAATTTCTTCGAATATGTTCTTGAATTTATTCGAGATGTAAGTAAAACTCAAATTGGCGAAGAGTATGGTCCTTGGGTTCCTTTTATTGGAACTATGTTTCTATTTATTTTTGTTTCTAATTGGTCAGGAGCTCTTTTACCTTGGAAAATAATACAATTACCTCATGGAGAGTTAGCCGCACCTACGAATGATATAAATACTACTGTAGCTTTGGCTTTACTTACGTCAGTGGCATATTTCTATGCGGGTCTTAGCAAAAAGGGATTAAGTTATTTCGGGAAATATATTCAGCCAACTCCAATCCTTTTACCAATCAACATCTTAGAAGATTTCACAAAGCCCTTATCACTTAGTTTTCGACTTTTCGGGAATATCTTAGCTGATGAATTAGTCGTTGTTGTTCTTGTTTCTTTAGTACCTTCAGTGGTTCCTATACCTGTCATGTTCCTTGGATTATTTACAAGTGGTATTCAAGCTCTTATTTTTGCAACTTTAGCTGCGGCGTATATAGGTGAATCCATGGAGGGCCATCATTGAAATAGTCTTTTTTAGCCCATATGCGCGGCTCAAGATCAAGATAGTATTTACTTCGGAAATATACAATTTGGGCTATATACAATCTAGAGTAATAGAAAAAAGTTACGATATTAGAGACTTGTAAAAAGAAAGGAAAGAGATCTAAAGGATCTTTTTCCTAAACCCTTCCGTCCGTTTAATTTAACCCTCTCAATGAGTATTCGTTTTATGTTGGTAAGCCTGTGTCAAATTTCAAATAATAAAATAATTGAATAGTTTGAATTTTGCATAAGAATACTTGTAGTATATGTTTATGATATGTGGTGTGATTAAACAAAAGGGCGAAACAATTCTGGTTTCAGTTGCTTTTGTTCAAGAATTGACCAAAAGAAAATTATTATAAATATAAATAATAAATTGCATGAACTTAGATCAATAAAATAATTTGATTTCTATGCAATAATTTGCTTAATCCATTTTTCCATTTCCCTTGTATCCGTGGGAATAAGGATAAAGAAAAGGAAAGGGAGAAAAGAATTTACGAAAATACGAAAAAAGGATTCATCAAAATTTTGGTTAAGTAGGTTTAGAACCAGGTATATGTAATGTAATTGATTGGGGTTGGGGTATATGTAATATAATTGAATGGCTATAAGCCAACTTTTGTAGTTATTTCGACACTTAATTTATTCAATTTAAGATGACTGGTTTGTTTACGTTATAGAAGAAAAACACGTATATGTGATATTAGATATTGACTTGTTATATATGAACTAAAGATATAATTTGCTCTATTACTGTGAAATTGGAGAGGAGATAGGGATTTCAATAGTCAATAAAAGTCTTCTGTTTCATTATGACTGTGAATTAATAAACAGATGAAATCAAGAAATAATTCAACAGTTCGGAACCAAGAAATGGAAGAGCAGAAGTCGTATGGGTTCACAAGGGCTCTGCGAATAGAAACTAAAAAAGATAAATCTAAGTAGTTCTGATGATTCAATAATATAATTATATTCGAAGTTCTTAGTTACTTCGACTGGATGAATCCTAGCGACGGAATAATTAAGTCATAATTCATTGGTTGATTGTATCATTAACCATTTCTTTTTTTTGGTACGAGGAACTTATCATGAATCCACTGATTTCTGCCGCTTCTGTTATTGCTGCTGGATTGGCTGTAGGGCTTGCTTCTATTGGACCTGGGGTTGGTCAAGGAACTGCCGCGGGTCAAGCTGTAGAGGGTATCGCGAGACAGCCTGAAGCTGAGGGAAAAATACGAGGCACTCTATTGCTTAGTCTAGCGTTTATGGAAGCTTTAACAATTTATGGACTGGTTGTAGCATTAGCACTTTTATTTGCGAATCCTTTTGTTTAATTTTAGAAATATGAAAATTTTTTATTTTTTCATATTTTATTGGCTTGGACTTGTCGTTTGCTTTTTCGAATTATATCCAAATTAAACTCCTACAATTACGTATTTTTTGAGAAAATAACCTACGGGAAGGGCTGATTTGCGGGTGAGGAATTAGCATACCAACTCGCTTTCATCCTTCCCGTCCGTAGTCCAAGGAAAACAATTTTGGGGAAATGTTGTAACAAAACAAAAGGAGCAGTTCGTAGTTTATAATTCGAATATTCTTTAACTCGATTTTAAAATAGGAAATAAACAAATAGAATAAAAGAAGAAAAGAGGTAATAAAAAAATAACTCTGTTCGGTTTTTTAGTCTATATAAGAGGAGATCATATGAAAAATGTAACCGATTCTTTCCTTTCTTTAGGCCACTGGCCATCTGCCGGGAGTTTCGGGGTTAATACCGATATTTTAGCAACAAATCCAATAAATCTAAGTGTAGTGATTGGTGTATTGATCTTTTTTGGAAAGGGAGTGTGTGCGAGTTGTTTATTTCAAGAATCGGTTGGATCCAACCAGCTGTACCTTTTTCTGTTCTAACTAACTAAGAATCTAACTAAGAAAAGGGTGCAAGATCCCGCGAATTACTTCTGAATAAAAATAAATTATATGTAAGAACCATAGCATTTCGTTATTCT